ACGCGTATCCCCCTTTGTTCCGGTCATGGAATAGATGAAAGAAATCAAAAAATGGATTTTTGTTCAAGAATGAAATCTTATTGGAACTGTCCATATCCGGTTCATCCTTCGGAACCATATCACATCCCGGATCTGGTTCCGAAGGATGAATTGAGACGGTATCTTGTAAATACGTAATTATCTTGAATATATCAACAATTTCTTTCTTTTCCGCTCGCCTGGAAGGGACAAAAGAAACATCTTGTTTTTTCTTCAACAATTTATGATCTCTAGTGGACCTCTCAGTAGGATTCGAACCCAGATGAAGTTCTGACCATCTGTCAGAGAAAAAAGAACGAATTGATCTTGTAGGATTCCCAAGAAATTCTTCGATTTCTTCCGGAAGCAGATGATTATTCATCCGCTTCTCAGGTTCCGTGAATAGCCAGGACATGGAGGAAGATCCAAAAAGGCATTTCGGGAATCGATCTGATTCTATCTCTGTTCGTTCCGTTTGAAGAAAGGAAGGATCCCAAAGAATCGATCTCTCTTTTAGTTGCTGAATCTCTGTTTGATCGATCAATGTGTGATATTCTGAATTCTCATTTCTAACGGAATCGAAATGATCTCTGGATTGATCAGAAGAAGATCCTTTCCATTGGCTAGAATCCGTTACTTGAACGAAAATAGATCTTGTGGAATCATATTGAATATTTGACAATACATTCCGTACCTTGCTAAAAAACCGATCCTTGTTTACCAACCACACATTGTCTAACCAAATCCAATTCTCTCTCGAGACGTTCCTCAAAAAATCCGATTCGTGCTGATTCTTCCCCCAACTAACGAAGAGATCTTGGCGGAATTGCCACATATGAAATTGAGCACAATTTTGCAAAGAAATACCCCACTTGTTTCTCGAGAAGAGATGGGAAACATGCTCAATATCATTGGATTGCATAGTTGCCCCAGCTCCTTGTTGTTTGAAGAAACTCTCCCCCTTAATTGGTCTTTTTTCACGAAAAGCAGACATGAGATAACAAATCAAGTCTTTCCCTAAGATTTCGAATAGCTGTCCCGAATTCAAGTTGATTATGTTTCGTTTCTTCCTCGGAGAAAGACGATCAAACAATTCCCAATCATGGTCCTTGCGGATCGGATCATCCGTATAGGATAAAAAAAGAAACTCCAGATATTTGCTATCTTTCTCTTTGAATGAGATCTCAATTCCAGCTACGGTTTCATTAGATATCTGACAACTAGAATCCCTCTTTTTTCCGATCCGGTTCCTCCACCACCGCGAACCCCGGTTAGATTCAGGCATGATACGCTTTTTCTTTCTTGGGAGAACCCAAGTACTCTCTTGCGGATCCATGAAACAACTCTCAGAAATCTTTTTCCTTTTTGGAAGATACAGGAGCGAAACAATCAACCTATTTCTATTGGAAGACCAAAAAGATTCTTCCAATGTCTCCTTTCTGGGTCCAATGGAATTCATAGGTATAGGAAGAAGCCCCATCAAATAGAGATTTTTTCTTTCAACCATCTTTCGATTGTTAATACGAGATATAAGGACCACTACTACAAGCAGTACTACACCTTTGATCGTGAAATATCGATTGCTTGTTGCACCCTGTGAATCACGTGAAAGTAGGATACTCCAAATTCGGGGGTCAAAGAGTTTCATAAAACGTTCTTGGTGGAAAAAAATGTGAGTGAAAGATCCCACTGAATCGAATTTGATCCATGAATCTAAGAAATAGTGAGAATTCTTGATCTCTCTCAATATCTCTCTCAATTCGAATATCCAGGATTTGAATTGATGTCGTTTCATTGATTCCTCCTAAAGATTTCATTTCAATTGGAATTTGGTTATTCACGATGTACGATGATCCCTGTTAAGCATCCATGGCTGAATGGTTAAAGCGCCCAACTCATAATTGGCAAATTCGTAGGTTCAATTCCTGCTGGATGCACGCCAATGGGAACATTCAATAAGTCTATTGGAATTGGCTCTGTATCAATGGAATCTCATCATCCATACATAGCGAATTGGTATGGTATATTCATACCATAACATATGAACAGTAAGAACTATAATTCTTATCGATACTGGAACTCATAGGGAAGAAAATGGATTTATGGATGGAATCAAATATGCAGTATTTACAGAAAAAAGTATTCGGTTATTGGGGAACAATCAATATACTTCTAATGTCGAATCAGGATCAACTAGGACAGAAATAAAGCATTGGGTCGAACTCTTCTTTGGTGTCAAGGTAATAGCTATGAATAGTCATCGACTCCCGGGAAAGGGTAGAAGGATGGGACATACAATGCATTACAGACGTATGATCATTACGCTTCAACCGGGTTATTCTATCCCACCTCTTATAGAGAAAAGAACTTAAAGCAAAAGACTTAATAACACGGCAATACATTTATACAAAACTTCTACCCCGAGCACACGCAATGGAGCCGTAGACAGTCAAGTGAAATCCAATCCACGAAATAATTTGATCTATGGACAGCATCGTTGTGGTAAAGGTCGTAATGCCAGAGGGATCATTACCGCAGGGCATAGAGGGGGAGGTCATAAGCGTCTATACCGTAAAATCGACTTTCGACGGAATGAAAAAGAGATATCTGGTAGAATCGTAACCATAGAATATGACCCTAATCGAAATGCATACATTTGTCTCATACACTATGGGGATGGTGAGAAGAGATATATTTTACATCCCAGAGGGGCTATAATTGGAGATACCATTGTTTCTGGTACAGAAGTTCCTATATCAATGGGAAATGCCCTACCTTTGAGTGCGGTTTGAACTATTGATTTACGTAATTGGAAGTAACCAATTAGGTTTACGACGAAACCTAGGAATCGATCACTGATCCAATCGGAGTACCTCTACGGGATAGACCTCAACAGAAAACTGTTGAGTAACGGCAGCAAGTGATTGAGTTCAGTAGTTCCTCATAGAAAATTATTGACTCTAGAGATATGGTAATATGGAGAAGACAAAATTGTTTGAAGCGCGCACAGAACCGGAAGCGCCCCTTGTTTCAAAGAGAGGAGGACGGGTTATTCACATTTAATTTGATGGTCAGAGGCGAATTGAAAGCTAAGCGGTGGTAATTAGAAAGACCCCCGGGGAAAAAGAGAGATGTCTCCTACGTTACCCGTAATATGTGGAAGTATCGACGTAATTTCATAGAGTCATCCGGTCTGAATGCTACATGAAGAACATAAGCCAGATGACGGAACGGGGAGACCTAGGATGTAGAAGATCATAACATGAGTGATTCGGCAGATTTGGATTCCTATATATCCACTCATGTGGTACTTCATCATACGATTCATATAAGATCCATCTGTCTAGATATCATCATATACATCTAGAAAGCCGTATGCTTTGGAAAAAGCTTGTACGGTTTGGGAAGGGGTTTTGATTGAGAAAAAAGAAGAATCTACTTCAACCGATATGCCCTTAGGCACGGCCATACATAACATAGAAATCACACTTGGAAAGGGTGGACAATTAGCTAGAGCAGCAGGCGCTGTAGCGAAACTGATTGCAAAAGAGGGTAAATCGGCCACATTAAGATTACCATCTGGGGAGGTCCGTTTGATATCCAAAAACTGCTTAGCAACAGTCGGACAAGTGGGTAATGTTGGGGTGAACCAAAAAAGTTTGGGTAGAGCCGGATCTAAGTGTTGGCTAGGTAAGCGTCCTGTAGTAAGAGGAGTAGTTATGAACCCTGTAGACCATCCCCATGGGGGCGGTGAAGGGAGAGCCCCAATTGGTAGAAAAAAACCCACAACCCCTTGGGGTTATCCTGCGCTTGGAAGAAGAAGTAGGAAAAGGAACAAATATAGTGATAGTTTTATTCTTCGTCGCCGTAAATAGAAACATTGAAAATTGAATCTTTGGAATTGGAAATAATGTGATGGGCGAACGACGGGAATTGAACCCGCGCATGGTGGATTCACAATCCACTGCCTTGATCCACTTGGCTACATCCGCCCCTTCCCTTATCTAGCTAAAGGATTTTCTCTTTTTTCCATTCATCATTATACTTCAGATTAAGATCGAGATATTGGACATAGAATGCCAATTTAAAAAATGGAAAAAAAGGAGTAATCAGCCGTGACACGTTCACTAAAAAAAAATCCTTTTGTAGCTAATCATTTAGCGGGAAGGATTGAAAAACTCAACAGGAGGGAGGAGAAAGAAATCATAGTGACTTGGTCTCGGGCATCTACCATTATACCCACAATGATTGGCCATACAATCGCTATTCATAATGGAAAGGAACATTTACCTATTTATATCACAGATCGTATGGTCGGTCACAAATTGGGAGAATTCGCACCTACTCTAACTTTCGTGAGACACGCGAGAAACGATAATAAATCTCGTCGTTAGTCGTTCTACTAAGTATTCATGTGAAAAGCCTTATCTTAATAGTATTTATAATAGTATTTAGACTTAAGATTATAGTAAGAGTATAGGTATATTTCTTTTTCTAGTATACTAATATACTCACTTTTCTGACTTATCTTATACTATACTTCACCTAGGCACTTATCATTCATTGGCGGGGGAGAACTTTTATGATAAAGAACGAAAATTCGGATAGAGAAGCAAAAGTGTTAGC